ATAGATTAGAGTGGCACTTTATCCAAAACACCTTGGAGGATATAGGTTTCCCACCAAACTTTGTTCATCTGATTATGTTTTGTGTCAAAGGAGTTTCCATGCAGTTATGTTGGAACGGCTCAACAACGGAGAATTTTCGCCGGCTTTCTGTATCTATTGTTTTAAGGTCAGGGAGATCCCATATCACCCTATCTTTTTATTCTCTGTTTGGAAAGACTCTCTCAAGTTATATCCTTAAAGGTTTCCCAAAATCTTTGGAAACCCATTAAGGCTGCTAGAGGGAGCCCTGAGATCTCTCACTTACTTTTTGCTGATGATATGTTTCTTTTTGCAGAGGCGCCTCTATCTGTATGGGAGCAGGCGTCAGTTGTAAAAGAAACACTGGACTTATTCAATTCAAGCTCTGCCCAGAAGACAAGCAGTGAAAAATCCACAATGTTCTTCTCCAGAAACGTTGACAGAAATAAAGCATCAGAAATTGCGAGTATCTTGGGCTTTTCCATCCTTGGAAAATACTTGGGAGTGCCGATTATACATGGGAGGGTTACCCAGCGCACATACGAGGAGCTTAAGAAAAAGGTGGATAACAGACTCAATGGATGGACAGTTAATACCTTGTCGATGGCCTCCAGGATAACTCTTGCACACTCTGTTCTTCAAGCAGTTCCTACTTATACCATGCAAACTGCTCTCCTTCCGAAGCATCTCCTGAACTGGTTGGACAAAAAAGTTCGCGCCGGGTAGTAGCCCTCCGGCCGGAAAATCCATCTGATCAACTGGAAGACAGTTAGCTCTCCTAAGGTTACTGGGGGACTAGGCCGGAGGAGTGCAGAACACCACAACACAGCATGTTTGGCCAAAGACGCCTGGAGAGTAATTACCAATCCAGAGGCCTTATCTCTAAAAGGGTTCGAACGTTGCCCCACATTTATACATAATCAAATAGAAAATGAAAGGTATTTTTCCAAGCTCACTGAATGACTCCAAAAGCACGTCCAGCATTTGGAAAGCGGTATTACACGGTTGGAACTTAATCAAAGATGATCTCCATTGGTACATAGGTGATGGCTCTGTAGCTAGATTTTGGTGGGACAATTGGATTCCCAACCTTGGGCCTCTTGCGCTCCACTCCCGGTCTGATCAGTCCATCCTTACACATGATACTATCTCGTCTTTTGTATGCTCAGACGGGTCTTGGAACTGGAACCTCTGGAATCATCACCTGCCAGCCTCAATAATTCTGCTCCTGTCTCATATTTCTCCCCCTTCACCAGACAAGGGTCATGACAGAATTCAATGGAGCTCCTCTCTTCTTGGTCACTGCCAAGAATACGGGCTTAGAGATAAGGCAAGGAAGCCTTCAAAAATATTGCAGACTGTCAAGCACATTCTAAAGATCCTCAATGGCGTAACATTTGGAAGTGGCAAGGTCCCCAACGGATTAGGGAATTCGAGTCTTCATGTGGCTTACCCGCCATAACAAGTTACTAACAAACAAGGAAAGAGCACGAAGGCATCTCTCTTCCTCCGTAATCTGCCCCATTTGCCATTCAGAAGAAGAGAGCCTACTGAATCGCTTACGTGCCCCTATCTCTTTTAGGCCCCAGATTAAGTCTATTTGGTCCTTCCTAGTTTCCCCGGATCACCATGCTTCGTTCTTCTCGATGGACCATGTGGATTGGATGGACAACAATCTGAGTCGCTCTCTAGGGAGAATACCTGACATCCCTTGGTCACTCTTATTTGGGGTTACATGCTGGTTAGCATGGAAAGAAAGGAACAGGGTAGTTTTTGATGGCAATCATAACCGTTGGTCTTTATCTCACCACCAGATAATCCACACGGCTAAAAGTATGAAGATGGCCAGGTACAATCTTCTCTCTATCTATGATGATAATGAAAACTCATGTCCCCGCGTATGGATTCCTCCTCCCCCCAACTGGATTTCCCTGCATGTGGACGGCGCCTCCTCTTGGTCATCTCACAAATCTGGGATAGGGGGAATCATGCGTGATTCATTAGGCAATTGGTTGTTGGGCTTCCATGGGTGTATCGAAACAGTCTCCTCAACACATGCAGAGCTCGAAGCCTGGAATTTTGGCCTCTCCCTTGCGTGGAATAATGGCTTCAGGCGGGTCAAAGTAGCTACTGACTGCTCTCTTGTTTTAACAGCCCGTAATGCTTCACTTGTTAATTCTCTGTTCTCCCCCACAGTTACAGCCATCAAGAAGCTACTTACTCTGGATTGGCAGGTGGACATTTATGTGGTTGACAGGCTTGCTAACACAGTTGCAGACTCCTTGGCCAAAGTGGGCATGAATAACGGCTCCTCTTCTTTCACTATCCTAAATGAATGCCCCTCCGCTTGTATCACCCCCCTCTCCCATGATTGTACCCGCAGTCAGGTCCATAGACCTACTGCCTAGACCTTCACCTGTTTGAAGGTCTCCCCAGAATAAAATAAAATAAAATAAAACAAATGACTCAACTTAATAATCAT